GATGACTTACGCCTTACCATGGCGTTACTCTACCACTGAGTTAAAAAGGCTCCGCTTAATTCAATTCCTTATTCAGGAATTAGCCAATATGAGTCTAGTACATATATTTGTAACTGCGTATACTTCTTATATAGATAAGATTAGAATATATGCACATATAGATAGATATTATCTACATAGCGACTCATTAAGGAACAACAAATTTATTTACCTAGTGAATAGAGTATAGTTAATGAAAAGGTTTATTGATATTCGATTTGAAAAATATCAATGTAATGAATTTTTTCACAAAACCGATTCGAATTGAATTCATCCTCATCATAACGAAATTCATTGTATTGAGTATTGATACATGTACCCACCAATTCAAATATTTTATCGAATCATTGAAAAATTGATTTCAATTTTCCTGTCCTTCAACCACTTCATTCTTTATTGGAAAAAAAAAAATTTCAATAACTTGTTGATCTTTATCCTTCTACCCGATTCCCAAATTGATTTTCGTTTTTTTCCGGCTTAGGATGAGATAGAGATATACCTACCGAATCTTAACAATGAATAAAAGTGAAAGAAATGATATTTTAACTCCCGCCTTTTCCAGCAAACCAATTATTCTCTGAAAGGATCCTATCTTTCTTTCGCAATACTTATCCTTTTGTCCTTTTGGAATTATAGATTGGATTGGCGATTGGAATGAACAATTTCGAAATCTAATGATGAACCAAAAAATTCTATGGTATGGAATTTTGAAAAAATGGAAAGATCCTTCTGATCGAATCATATCATTCCAATCTATTATTGACAAAAAAAAAACTATGTTATACTATGAACATAGTATAATGGTGGTTGGGAAAGTGGGCCCCCATCGTCTAGTGGTCCAGGACACCTCTCTTTCAAGGAGGCAACGGGGATTCGACTTCCCCTGGGGGTAGGGTACTACGAAAGGAAGTTGATCATGGATTATCAAAAAAGACTCAAATTGATTCTTCCTGGGTCGATGCCCGAGCGGTTAATGGGGACGGACTGTAAATTCGTTGGCAATATGTCTACGCTGGTTCAAATCCAGCTCGGCCCAATAATTTTACGATCCACCATGAAATAATATAACCCATTTGTTGTTCTTCGGAAATGGCCTATGTGCTCGGATACAGAAGACAATCAAATATGACAAATCTCTAGCGCTTTTTTTTTGTACCATATTGTAGAATGAAATTGTATAATGAAATCTATATTTCATAAGTTCGAATCTTGCTGATGATCTAGATTCATATCAGGATCTGTAAGTCTAAAGTCTAAGGAAAGGGTTAAAGAAAAAGATAAAAGTAAATAAAAAAGAGTCTTTGTTTTTTATTGATTGATTCAGTTTTCAATTGATTTGGCAATAACGAACGGATTACTCGTAATCCGTGTCGATCTCCCTAAAAAAGTGCGTATTGATATTGATCAATATATATATATAAGTCCCGCCTCTGTCAGTTACAGCAAACGATTCTAATCTAAAATCGAAAAAAAAAGAAGGGGTTTGAATGAAATCATAAGAATATCTATGCTGTACGCCCTTTTCCCTGGGATTGTAGTTCAATTGGTCAGAGCACCGCCCTGTCAAGGCGGAAGTTGCGGGTTCGAGCCCCGTCAGTCCCGATGGATACAAATAAAAAAAAGACATCAATTCATTTCGTGTGTGAAAGGGAATAAAAAAAAAATAACAAACAAAATCTCATTCCTAACAGGGATCCATCTTTTTTTCTTTCTTTGTCGGAACCTTCATATTAAAGTTAAATAAAGTAAAAAAAAAAAGAATACGGAATTTTGGATTGCATTGGAAACAAAATCTTTGGAATTGGGTATGGATAAAAGATCTTCCTATGTTATACTATTCAATTCTCGACGATTAATCGATTTTATAGCTCAGATATTGTTATTCATAATATTGATCCCATTTGATATCATCAAGATGTAATTTATACCATTGAATTTACCGACAAAAGATTTATCATCTATATGGGATTAAATCCCGAGTTTTTTATTGGAAATAAAAGAGAAATAAAGCATAGAGATTATGGAAGTAAATATTCTTGCATTTATTGCTACTGCACTGTTCATTCTAGTTCCTACTGCCTTTTTACTTATAATTTATGTAAAAACAGTAAGTCAAAGTGACTAATTTTACTTAAACATGACTTCTTAATTCATGTCAATGCAATGAATGAAAAAAAAAAATTCCATTTTTGTTTTGTGGTCTTAAGGTTAAAATGAAATAATCGGACTAGAATCAACAGAATTCTATGAAATCCGTATAATATGGTAGAAATAAAATAGATTTCTTTCTACCATATTATTTATCTATTATTGTAGTGTAAAAAAAAGTTTGACTTTATAAAAAAATATGGATCAATTTACAATATGTATATTCATATATATTCTCTTATTCATATATAGAATCTCAATTACATTATATGTAATGTATATAGCATAGTATCCCCAATTTCTTCTTTGTTTCATCTATTTGATTTGTATTGGTTCAAATCAATCTGTAATAATCCAAAAGCAACTCTTATTTTTCCGATTCGAATTTATGGTATTACGATTAGATTTTAATACCAATCCCGGTATAAGAGAATCAAGTAATCTTTTTAGCATTTCCGATAAGTAATTGATTAAATAGTTGTTATTAAATAGTTAACAGATGATCCGAGGTTTCTATTAAAATGAAAAGTTTTTTTCCCTATTTCGAAAAGATTGGTGGTAAAACCCAACCTATTTTTAATATTTTAACCATGATTGCAAATGAAGTTCAATAAAGAAAGCATAAATCCAATTTCGAACCAAAAAAAAAAAAATAAATAAATAAAACAAGCAAGTGGTAAGGTAAATACGTAATATGATATTCACCTAAAGCAAGGCCAACATCTTATTATGTGTAGTATCTCGTTAGACAACTCCTATATCGATTTTTTGTTTCCTATCAAATTGTGTATCTGCTTTATAACAAATAACATAACTATACTATATATATTTATTTTATCTTTTTTTTTTGAAAAAAAAAAGGAATGGTGTTAGATTAAGAAGAGGGGGTTCCGTGGTTCCTCATTTTCGATATATAACTTTGGTAAGAGCCAGTTCAAAGAGATCTTAGGAAGAATTCGGTTGGAATAGGAATAAATTTCCTACTTTTTTTTATCTCCTTGACACAAACATGGGAATAATTCAAATATTTGTTGTTTGATTGAAAGAGTATTTTGTATTTCTATATTATGCCTAGAATACATTACACCACTCGAATACAATAGAATTCCGATAATGAAGATATAATTGACTACTGAAATTCAAATTCAATAGTAAAAAAAAAAAATATCAGAACTCAGCTATAAAACAATTGATACAGTTTGATCCCTTAACTAAATTAAGTAGTACCATTAAAGTCCACTTCTTCCCCATACTACGAGAGAAAGGGAAAATGTAAAAACTACCATTAAAGCAGCCCAAGCAAGACTCACTATATCCATGTCAATTTTGTCTCCTATCTATATCAACCAATATGAAGGAATTATTTCAGTATTGTTCACTAATTCTTCGTGTTTTATTTTTTTTTGTATTGTATTAATCACAAATAATACTATAAACTATAATAATAGTGGAATCACTGGTACAGAGTCAAAAAGGGATTCTGTGCTAACACGATTAACGAAACAATCTAACAAATCCAATTAGAACGTCTAACAAGTTCTTATCTGATTTCTAGTAGAATCGTAAAACATTACGGATAAACAAAATATCCGGAAACTTCCTTGGAAGTATTAAGGAGATTTTTGTTACTAACAGGTAACAATACAAAGACCTATGTTTTTCTTTCCCCTCATTTTATTTAAATGAATATATATATATATACAATCAAGACTGATTACTTTGCATACTCTTTCTTATTTCTATTTGATCTAATCCTTACTGTCTCTCAATTCATTCTCGAAAACAATCAGAAGTATTCTATTAAACTCTTTCTTCGACTAGAGAGGTTACCGAAAATTAATTAAATTTATTATATTAAATAATAATAAAATTGAATAATAATAATATAAATTATAACTAAAAAAAAAAGAAAGCCAAATTAGCTATTCAATCTAAATTAGGTATTAAATCTAACTAATATTGAATAACTGCCAGAACGTTCATATACTTTCATGAGTATGTATGCAAGGTTTCTTTTGCCTCTTCCCCAACTAAAAATGGAATTAGATTCTCTCTGTCCGACCTATACATACTTATCCAATCTAATTCAAGACCCGGTCAGTAGACTAGATGGACACTATAGTAGTAATGGGGTGAAAGGACTATCATCTCAAGATTTATCGATTCCTTTTCACTACTAGAATCTTTCCTTGAATTCGTGACGCAAAGCTTTATTTTATAGAGCAACCCCCCATGCAAGTTTTCTATCAACAAAACGGAATAAGCTATTTCAATTCTCTTGTCAATCAGATCAGGCGACACCCGGATTTGAACTGGGGAAAAAGGATTTGCAGTCCCCCGCCTTACCGCTCGGCCATGCCGCCAAAATGAAAAAAAAAAAAGCGTGGACTTTCAGCGACAAACGCAAAAATGGAAGGACAAAATGGAACCGTTAACTATAAATTCCTGAACAATTCTTGAATTGGAATTGAAAATATGGTTTTGTCTTTATGAGATAAGAGAATCCAATTTCATATAAAAATGAATTAATATTGCTCTTTATTGCTCTTTTTTATCGAAAAAAAACTCCTCTTTTCCATTTCAATTATAACAGCAACTGTCAGTATATGTAAACCCTAGAATAACATAATTATTAATTGTTACACCGAAAATATCTAATCCGGGTATTTTATTTATATCCGTATTCCGTACGTATAGAATAGGTATTCTATAGATAATTTTTAAAAATATCTCTCGTCTCTGCGAATTCCTATTCTTTTTTTTTTGAACAATTATGAAAAGGGGTTAAGTGCGAAAAAAAAAGAATTATATAT